TATATCCTATTTTGATACCAATAAAAGAAATGCTTTCTATAAACTAGAAAAATAATTTTCAGAAATTCATTTGTAATTTGTAATAAGAATCGAGTCTTTCATTCCAAGAAAAATTTTCTTTCATATCACCGGGAGTTCTAATAGGTCTTTCAATAAATGAAAAAGAATTCAAATGAGAAAATGGGATGATTCAGATTTATCTTAGCTATCGTATCGAAGAATTGTTTAGATCGAGGTTTCATACACTTCTCTGACCGTATCCGTTGTTAGAATTTTTTTCTCAGATAAATCATGTCTAGGACAGTATTAAAAATCTCATCGAAAACTTACAGCAGCTTGCCAAACAAATGCTAAGAGAAAAAAGAGAACAGGTATTACTGGCATAACATCTACGATTGGATTCAAAAAAGCGTAGGCCTCAGGTAATTTCGCTAAGAAAAAACTACTCAAATAAAGGGCGGAATTAAGACAGATACAGATCAAACTAAAGATATTAAGCATAACAAACATTTTTTTGACTTCGAGATAATTGTATTTTGATTGAGTTATTAATATGTTATTGATAATTACTATACGGTAAAAATTATGAAAGGAAGTAGACCTAAAAATCCTTCTTTCAACTTACCCAATCAAAAATCCTTCTATTCACAATTGAAAATAGAAGAAATCATACTTTCATACAATATCTTAATTGAATTATATGTAATGATCAATAAATTCAGTTTAATTCTATATCTACGTGTGTCAAAATCCTAGGAACAATATAGTCTATAAATTTTTGGACTAGAATTGACGAACAACCAATCCCCATACTAGTGTTTATTAGTATCGAATCGAAATCGAAATGGGGCGTGGCCAAGTGGTAAGGCAACGGGTTTTGGTCCCGGTATTCGGAGGTTCGAATCCTTCCGTCCCAGGAGATACTTAATATCTATATTAAATAGAAATTTCTATCTATTTAATATTAGAAAATTAAGTATTAGTCTAATTTTATTAAACTGAAAAAAAGATTATCTTTTTTTTTTTGAACTCCCTTTTACTTAAGAGTAGAAGTAGAATATGGGATTAAGGGTATAATCTTGGATCGAATAGGATTCTCCTTTCTGATTTTGAATGATTCTATTCTTGGTTGAGCATATCTTTTTCACAAATTGAGTTCACATAACATAGATAGAGATGGAACGGAATCGAGTTATGATCTAGGTACGGGGTGGGTGAACATAGATCACAACAAGTTGAATGAAAGGAAAAAGGAGGTTGAATGCGCCTTTCATTCTATTCCATCCATCCTTTTTTTTCGAATATTCCTATTTAAGTTAGTTACTTTGAAGGCTTTATTTATGGCCCATATAATAAGAGTTAATCAACAATAAGAGTTAATCACCAATGTTAAGATATTAATTTCAATAATGTAAGATATGAATTTCAATAGCTGTGTCTATGCAAATCTGATTAACAAAAAATCAAGTTAGATTAGATACGTAAGATATGTCAGTTTTCTTTAAACCTAATTTTTAGGTATTTGATTTCGTATGTGATTTGGTTCTAATGAATAATTATTCATCTATGTAATAATAGAGACGGGGGCGCTTCATACAACCTATTCTATTCCCCTTGCTTTTTTTAGATAAAAATTCTTGAACCTCTCCTACGCGGAAAATGAGGAAATGTTTAATGTATTATTATTATCGTTCTATTTTACTGATAACTATTTTTTGAAAAAGATTGATTTGTGATCCGTTAGGTTGAAATATTCAACAGAGAATATTCACCCATAGCCTATTTATGATAAATTTTATGATAAATTCCAATGACAATTCTTCAGTCTATCTGATAGATAGAGGAAATTCCTTATTTTTTTTTTATTTCGATTTCGAATTTTAATTTTCAGTAGGAAATAAAAGAATAAGAACTTAAATCTTTCTTTCCATCAACAACATTCGACGAAAAAAATAGAAATTACACTTTTTTTTTTCAATTTATTCATATTTTTTTAATCAATGGGGTTTAATTCGACGATGGATTTATTTCGGATGTCAAACGTGATCCTTAGTAAAACTTTCTTCAACTAGTGAGAGTGTAGAGATTTTTTCAATTAAATAACTATTTGCATTGCATGATTTCTTATAAGTATTTGATACTCGAAGAAAAGAAGTGTCAGATTGTTGAATATACCCTATCAAGTTACTTGAAGATACAATTTCGATTCAAAAATAACGAGCTTTTTGTTCGTAATATTTAGAAATTGTGTAGAAATTTATAAATAAAATCAAAATATTGCATTCATCCAATAAAGTATGGGGTGAAATTGAATTCTTGCTAAGACTTCTTGATTCATAAACATATAAAAGAAGAACGAATATGGATTCCTATGGAACGGCTGGAAGGAAAAAATAAATGACTATTCATGATTCCATAATTGAATCAATTACATACCAGTTCCAAACTAGAGGAATGTTATGGTAAAACTTCGTTTGAAACGATGTGGTAGAAAGCAACGTGCGACTTGACGGACATAATCAGCTGTGGATTTTTACACCCACCATTTTTATATTATATAGGAATGAAGATGCTCTTGGCTCGACATCCTTTATTCCAACGGAACCTGTTGGGTTCTAATGGAACTAGTACGTGATGTAGCTCGAGTAGAAAGTATTGATTCATTTCTCCGGGGCAAGGATCTAAGGTTAGTGCCAATTAATAAATAAGTTTGACCAACTTCGTAAGTATATTTTCGATCTAGAAATCGAAAGGATCCAATTCGAACAAGTTTCAAATCCAAAAAAGGAAAATTTGTTGGGATTAGTGAAACTCTTTTGACCAAAAGTGTATCGTGCGGGAATCAAATCACCCGTTCGTATAATTATTTGATAGAAATAATTCATAAAAAGGGGCATGTTGCTGCCATTTTGAAATGATTAAAAGTCACCGAAGTAATGTCTAAACCCAATGATTCAAGTCAAAGATAAAGTATCTTGGAACAAGGAAATACCCTTTTTTCAATTGTCTTGACAACTCGATCAAGAATCGAAATATATTCGAAATGAGACAACCAAAAAAAGGGGGGATTAGAGACCGCTCAAAACAAAAAAAAAAATGAAATGCCTAAAGCTTTTCTTTGGAACTATTTCAGAATTATCCAACTTGAGTTATGAGAATACAAATTTTTTGTTCGATTAAAGAAGAATAAATGAAGTATTAAATAAGCATAGTCTAATTAATTTGATACTTTTATGGATCTCTATTTGAGATTCTAATTCTATACATAGCAATAACTTGGAATTTCTCGAGCCGTACGAGGAGAAAACTTCGTATACGTTTCTAGGGGGGTTATAGTTCATCTATATCTATCCCAATGAGCCGTTTATCGAATCGTTGCAATTGATGTTCGATCCCGAAGAGAAGGAAGAGATCTTCGGAAAGTAGGTTTTTATGATCCGATAAATAATCAAACCTATTTAAATATTCCTGCTATTCTATATTTTCTTGAAAAAGGCGCTCAACCTACAGGAACTGTTTATGATATTTTAAAGAAGGCGGGGGTTTTTACGGAATTTCGTCGTCTTAATCAAATGCAAATCAATTAATGAAATACAAAAACAAAACAGACGAGGGTGGGGGCGGTTCCTATATAGCTTTGTAGAAATAAAATAGCTTATACTATTGACCCCTCCCTCTCCCTCTTTTCCTTTCTTCAAACTTTCTTTTTTTTTTTCAGTGCACTCTTTATCTAAGCATTCATATTGACAACAGTGTATTGAACGAATATAATTCGATCGTGTCGAAACGCACCTATTTATTTTTCCTAAGTTTGGTTTGTGACTTGACTTCGAAATTCACTTAATCAAATTTATATGTCTTCGTTCTATTTATATTTCTTATGATATAAGAAGTTGTTTTTGTGTGAGATAAAAACAAAAAAAAAAAGTCTTTTTGAAAAAAAAAATGGATAACATAAGTGATAAGGGGCATTCTATAAAAATTTTCCTTTTTATTCTATTTCTTATTTATTTTTATCTTTATCTAAAAATTTTTATATTCTCATTGAATCTGTTTCTTTTTATTTTTTTGATTTCGAATCAATTAGAAATTTTTTATTCGATAGACTTTTTGGTAGTTCAATGTTTTGATTGATTGCGTCGTGCAATTTTATCTTGTCTTGTATTTATTTTCCGTATGGATTTCCACGTACGAAGTTTTGTTTCTTGGGGTTGCTAACTCAACGGTAGAGTATTCGGCTTTTAAGTGCGGCTAGCATCTTTTATACATTTGTATGAAGTAACAGATTCGTTCAGACCCTCGGTGGAGTTTGTAAGACCACGACTGATCCTGAAAGGACTGAATGGAAAAAACAGCATGTCGTATCAATAGATAATTCTGAAAATATTTCATTCTTACCGGATCGGTTCAAAACCTTATTTGAATTTGAATTGAATTCTTAGTAAGAAAGAAAATGCAATTAATTCAGAATTGGGTCCATTGAATAAATGGATAGAGTCCTATGACGTGACGCCAATTAATTATAGGGAAAGAAAAAGCAACGAGCTTCTGTTCTTAAATTTGAACGATTCCCCGATCTAATTACATGTTAAAAATATATTAGTGCCTGAGACGGGAAAGGTTTTCCATCAAGGGATGATTATCAATTTTTTTAATAAGTCCTACTTATTAGCTATTTCCCATTCTGGGTTGGACATAAATGTGTATAAAGAAGCAGCATATTGATAAAGATAGTTTTTTCTAGAATCAAAAGAGCGATTGGGTTGAAAAAATAAAGGATTTCTAATCCATATTCTTATCCTATAATGAATAGAAACTAATTAGATTGAAGAGGGTAGAGAGTCCGTTAATAAGTATACCTGTCTCCGAGTTATCCATTCTTTTCTTACTATAATACCTTGTTTTAACTGTATCGCACTATGTATCATTTGATAACTAATAAAAAAAATACCCTCCTTTTTTGTTTTTTGTGTTCAAATTGAATTGGAAATGGAGGAACT